AATCTTTGATAATTTTGTCATCATATAATTGTTTTCAAATGAGTCCATTCAACGATGTAAAATATTACGATGGTATAAAAGAATCAAGTAAAAGAGATAGGGATTCCCTAATTCAAATTACAAATTTGTTAGGCCCTTTAGGAACAGCCTCTCAAATTGATCTTTTTTATTCGTTTTACCATTTACTAACTTATAATCATATTTCGATAACTAAATATTTCTATTTGCAACTCGACAATTTAAAACGGACTTTTCAAGTATTTAAGTATTATTTAATGGATGAAAATGGGAGAATTTCGAATTCTAATCTGTGCAGTAGCATCCTTTTGAATCCATTTAACTTGAATTGGCATTTTATCGACCATAATTATTGTGAGGAAACATCCACAATAATAAGTCTGGGGCAGTTTATTTGTGAAAATCTATGTATAGCCAAAAAAGGATCGCCCCTAAAATCGGGTCAAGTTATAGTCGTTCAACTTGACTCTTTAGTAATAAGATTGGCGAAGCCTTATTTAGCTACTCCAGGAGCAACTGTTCATGGACATTATGGAGAAATACTTTCCGAAGGAGATACATTAGTTACATTTATATATGAAAAATCTAGATCTGGTGATATAACGCAAGGTCTTCCAAAAGTAGAACAGGTTTTAGAAGTACGTTCGATTGATTCAATATCGATGAACCTAGAAAAAAGAGTTGAGGGTTGGAATGAGTGTATAACAAAAATTCTTGGAATTCCATGGGGATTCTTGATTGGCGCTGAGCTAACTATAGCGCAAAGTCGTATCTCTTTGGTTAATAAGATCCAAAAGGTTTATAGGTCCCAGGGGGTACAGATCCATAATAGGCATATCGAAATCATTGTACGTCAAATAACATCAAAAGTATTGGTTTCAGAAGATGGAATGTCGAATGTTTTTTCACCCGGAGAACTAATTGGATTGTTGCGAGCTGAACGAACGGGGCGCGCTTTAGAAGAAGCTATTTGTTACCGAGCCATATTATTAGGAATAACGAAAGCATCTCTAAATACGCAAAGTTTCATATCCGAAGCAAGTTTTCAAGAAACTGCTCGAGTTTTAGCAAAAGCTGCCCTCCGGGGTCGTATCGATTGGTTGAAAGGTCTGAAAGAGAACGTTGTTCTAGGAGGGATGATACCCGTTGGTACCGGATTCAAAGGATTCCACCGTTCAAGGCAACATAACAACATTTCTTTGGAAACCAAAAATAAGAGTTTATTCGAAGGGGAAATGAGAGATATTTTGGTCCACCACAAGAGAATTATTTAATTTTTGCATTTCAAAAAATTTACATGATACATCAGAACAATCTTTTTTCGTATTTAACGATTCCTAAGAGCGAATGAGTCCTTTGACGGTCATTTGATTTGGCAATAGTAATAAAGATAATAGGGAGTGGAAAGAAACGAACGGTTTGCATCTGTATCAACGGCCAATTTCCGTTAGAAGAAAAGGTTCCATGGGAACAATTTTTTATTTCTATTTTCAGGGTACTTTATCTCTTTTTTTTCTTTATTTAGAAAAAAAAAAAGAAAAAAAAAGAGAAGATAAAGAAGTGTGGGGAAAAATGACAAGAAGATATTGGAACATCAATTTGGAAGAGATGATGGAAGCAGGAGTTCATTTTGGTCATGGTACTAGGAAATGGAATCCTAGGATGGCACCTTATATATCTGCAAAGCGAAAAGGTATTCATATTATAAATCTTACTAGAACTGCTCGGTTTTTATCAGAAGCTTGTGATTTAGTTTTTGATGCAGCAAGTAGGGGAAAACAATTCTTAATTGTCGGTACAAAAACTAAAGCGGCTGATTCAGTAGCGCGGGCTGCAATAAAGGCCCGGTGTCATTATGTTAATAAAAAATGGCTCGGCGGTATGTTAACGAATTGGTATACTACAGAAACGAGACTTCATAAGTTCAGGGACTTGAGAACGGAACAAAAGACAGGGAGACTTAACCGTCTTCCGAAACGAGATGCGGCTGTGTTGAAGAGACAATTATTTCACTTGCAAACATATCTTGGCGGAATAAAATATATGACGGGGTTACCCGATATTGTAATAATCGTTGATCAGCAAGAAGAATATACGGCTCTTCGAGAATGTATCACTTTGGGAATTCCAACGATTTGTTTAATCGATACAAATTGTGACCCGGATCTCGCGGATATTTCGATTCCAGCCAACGATGACGCTATAGCTTCAATCCGACTAATTCTTAACAAATTAGTATTTGCAATTTGTGAGGGTCGTTCTAGCTATATACGAAATTCTTGATTAATAATAAGATAAGTAAATTTTGGGGGGAACTCCATATAATCGATTTAGTGAATCGGTTATTATTCTTGACTAACGTAAAAGAGATAAAAACCGGAGATTTTCTGTGATTAGTTGATATTTAAAATATATAATTCAAGTAGGCAAATCGAAAAAAAAAGATGGTTGAATCAAAATAATTCCTTTTTTAGTTCTATTTCTTTCAGAGGGTAATATGAATGTTCTATTATGTTCTATCAAAACACTAAAAGGTTTATACGATATATCCGGTGTGGAAGTAGGCCAACATTTCTATTGGCAAATAGGAAGTTTCCAAGTCCATGCGCAAGTACTTATTACTTCTTGGGTCGTAATTGCTATTTTATTAGGTTCAGCCATTCTAGCTGTTCGTAATCCACAAACCATTCCTACTGATGGTCAGAATTTCTTTGAATATGTCCTTGAATTCATTCGAGACGTGAGCAAAACTCAAATTGGAGAAGAATATGGTCCATGGGTTCCCTTTATTGGCACTATGTTTCTATTTATTTTTGTTTCGAATTGGTCAGGGGCTCTTTTACCCTGGAAAATTATACAGTTACCTCACGGGGAGTTAGCCGCACCCACAAATGATATAAACACGACCGTTGCTTTAGCTTTACTTACTTCAGTAGCATATTTTTATGCGGGCCTTACAAAAAAGGGATTGGGTTATTTCGGTAAATATATTCAACCAACGCCAATCCTTTTACCTATTAACATTTTAGAAGATTTCACAAAACCGTTATCGCTTAGTTTTCGACTTTTCGGAAATATTTTAGCTGATGAATTAGTAGTTGTTGTTCTTGTTTCTTTAGTACCTTTAGTAGTTCCTATACCTGTCATGTTCCTTGGATTATTTACAAGCGGTATTCAAGCTCTTATTTTTGCAACCCTAGCTGCGGCTTATATAGGCGAATCCATGGAAGGTCATCATTGACTAGTTTCCGACACAGTCTTTTTTAGCTTAGCCTGACGCAATGTATGCGCCGTTTGAGGTAATCCACTTAGGGAAGATAAATATACAAATAAGGTATAAATCAAGATATAGACGATCTAGAGTAATTGTAAAAAAGGTTACGATATTTTTTAGTTGTAAAAAAAATATGGATTGGTTTGCGTAGGAATGGGGGGTCGAACTAGGTGTATATAATCTAATCGCTATAAGACAACTCTTGTGAATCTTTCGAAAAATGATTCGAGAATCCCGATGACTTTAATATACAAAATATACAATATTTGGTTTACGGTATGGGGGAAAAACACGTATATGTGATATTAGACATTAACTAGGTATATATGAACTAAAGATATATCTAATTTGTCTTACTATTGTGAATTTAAATAGGGATTTCAATAGAAACCTTTCCATTTCGTCGGTAATTGTGAATTGCATATTGGTTGATTGTATCATTAACTATTTCTTTATTTTTGTTTTGGCGCGAGGAACTTATCATGAATCCACTGATTTCTGCCGCTTCCGTTATTGCTGCTGGATTGGCTGTCGGACTTGCTTCTATTGGACCTGGGGTTGGTCAAGGTACTGCTGCGGGACAGGCTGTAGAAGGGATCGCGAGACAACCAGAGGCGGAAGGAAAAATACGGGGTACTTTATTACTTAGTCTAGCTTTCATGGAAGCTTTAACAATTTATGGGTTAGTTGTAGCATTAGCTCTTTTATTTGCGAATCCTTTTGTTTAATCCCCAAAACACATATTTTTATTTATTTCCGTGGATTTGTTGATCTTGTTTTTTCGAATTATTTTAATATTTAATTCCTATAATTTAATTACTTAGGAACAACAACCCCCGGAAATCCCTGGTTTAAGAATGAGGATCCAACTCACTTTTTTCTTTACCTTCTTAGTCCAATGGACGAACTTTTTTTAGGAAGTATTACATATTGTATTGTAACAAACGAGGTATTTCGCAACTGATCTGTATAAGACCTGGTACCTAATTCGAATCGAACTAATTCGAATCGAATAAGTATCAAGCTTATTGGAAATTTCCAATTATTGGAAATTTCCAATTGAAAAAAAAAATCCATTAAAATCCATTTCTAATATCAATATATTTTTTGACTCAATTTAGTATTTTCTATTTAGAAATTAGGGAAATTCATTATAATAATATAATAATAATAAAAGAATATAAGAAAGAATAGAAATAAAAGAATATAAGAAAGAATAGAAATAAAAAATAAGTAGTCTATCTATAACTAGAAGAAAGCTATAACTATAAGAAAGAGGAGATCATATGAAAAATGTAACCGATTCTTTCCTTTCCTTGGGTTATTGGCCATCCGCGGGGAGTTTCGGGTTTAATACTGATATTTTTGCAACCAATCTAATAAACCTAAGCGTAGTACTTGGTGTGTTGGTTTTTTTTGGAAAGGGAGTGTTAAGTGATTTATTAGATAATCGAAAACAAAGGATCTTGAAGACTATTCAAAATTCAGAAGAATTACGCAAGGGGGCCCTAGACCAGTTAGAAAAAGCCCGGGCCCGCTTACGGAAAGTAGAAATAGAAGCGGATCAATTTCGAATGACTGGATACTCTGAAATAGAACGAGAAAAATTGAATTTGATTAATGCAACTTCTAAGACTTTGGAACAGTTAGAAAATTACAAAAACGAAACCATTCATTTTGAACAACAAAGAGCAATTAATCAAGTTCG